AATTCTAATCTACTTGAATATTGAATACCAGAAAACTATATGAATGTTGTTATTAATTGAAACTTAACGCGCGTATATACCTAATCTATGATTTCCGTCTTCTCTCTTCTTTTATTGCCTTCCTATCCTGTCGTCAATTGACAGTATGACGTAGGGCGCAATATAATTTAAGTGGTCAAATCATATTTTGGTAAAGCACCTTGAATCCACTGGAGAGTAAAGGATCTTGGATCCAACGCAGAACCCTTTGTGAATAAGAGAGATAAAGACGAAAAAGACCAACGAAATAAAGTTTCAAGATTGTAATTTAATGGTAAAGTTTGATTACCATTAACCTCCAGAATAGTTAACGAGTTTTTCGGTTTGATTAATCTCCTATTCATTTCCTAAAGGTGGCTCTCGGCTTGAGTTACATTAAGTTAAGGCAGCCTTAGACATTAATTATAATTACCTATCGTATTTGTCTTATTACCTATTGTATTTCTAGCGCTTTTTTATTTCCTAAAGGTGGCCGGGACCTATTATTTCTAGTTGATTTATGAATCAAGGTAGCCATAGGCCCCTATGGTCCAGTGGTTACGACCTCTCTCTTTCACGGAGAAAACGAGGGTTCAAGTCCCTCTAGGGGTGTACCAAGACTATAGGAGTGTGATTTTCTATCAAGTGATCCATATTTGTCAAGTCCTTCTAATAGTCTACTCGGTGGGACTTTGTATTTTATATCAAGTGAGATGTATTTGTCAAATCTGCCTGGGAAACGAAAGGAAGTTGATTATCGAACGTCTAAAATGAATTAGGCGTTGGGTCGATGCCCGAGTGGTTAATGGGGACGGACTGTAAATTCGTTGACAATATGTCTACGCTGGTTCAAATCCAGCTCGGCCCAACAATTTGTCAATCTACTATCAGATGGTAGAACCCTCTTGTTCTTAAGAAATACCTGATACGAGAGAATCAAAAAGAATCCAAAATTCATGCTATATTTTTTACGATTTCCCTGGGATTGTAGTTCAATAGGCAAGAGCACCGCCCTGTCAAGGCGGACGTTGCGGGTTCGAGCCCCGTCAGTCCCGACGGATCCAATAAGTACATAAACTCGCCTCTCCATTTTCTGTGAAAGAAGGGACAGAGAGCATTATTGAATTCCGAAGGGGTTTCCCTTATTCAGGATTCTGTCGAAGAAAGAATAAACCCTAAACTAAAATGAAAATAACTAAAATAGTGAAGAGAAGATTCCATATTTTCTCCCGCGACTCATCTTTCTCATACTTCTTTGTCTTTCAAAGAAATTTAGATCATGAAAATTTAGAACCTAATTCCTCTCTTTTCTTTTTCCACTTCGCTTGTATTGTTTCTTGGGATTTTGTAGTTCGGGCGGGTGGTTAGATGATACTTCGTTTGATGGTTCTATAAGGAAGACCTAAGGTAGGTTCTAGAAAAGAAGGATAAATAAGGAATTGTTTATTGGTCCGGCAATCCAAGATTGGATTCGGTATGGATAAAAGATGTTCCTATGTTATACTATTCAATATATTCAATTCTCGACGACGAATTAATTTAATAGCTCAGATATTGTTATTCATGATATTGATCTGATTGAAGATCATCGATAGATAATGCATTCATTGAATGGACAAGTGAAAAATTTATTGAAAAATTGATCATCTCGATGGGATTAAATCCCGAGTTATTGTGAAATAAAAAAAAACTATGAGATTATGGAAGTAAATATTCTTGCATTTATTGCTACTGCACTGTTCATTTTAGTTCCTACTGCTTTTCTACTTATAATTTACGTAAAAACAGTCAGTCAAAATGATTAATTACTTTAAATGAAACTTGACTTCTTAATTCTTATCAATAGTTGAAGAAATCAAATGAAAAGTATTCTATTTTTGCGTCTTAAATGAAAACAAAGGGGCTATAATCGGCGGTATTCTATGAGATCCGAGAGTATGGTAAGTAAGAAAATTCTTTCTTACTTACCATACTAGTGTTATAGTAGTGTATAAAATTGTTTCTAATAAAGTTGGTATACTATATTAGCTTCTATCTTCAATATATTTTATATTTAGTTATTAATCCATATATAGAATTGACGTAGGACCCAATTCTATTTATTTGATACATCTATTTATTCTGATGAATCTTAAATAATTGTTTTATGGAATTTGGAAATGAAGATGTTTTTCTTTTAAAATGATTTCAATTCGAATAAAAAATGCGTTGCAGAACGATCTATAAAACAATTGATACCGTTTCATTCCTCAACTAAATTAGGAGTGCTTCTAAAGTCCACTTCTTCCCCATACTACGAGTGAAAGGGAAAATGTAAAGACTACCATTAAAGCAGCCCAAGCGAGACTTATTATATCCATGTGAATTATGTCCCTTATCTCTATGATAGAATTATTCCATTATTGCTCACTAATAATAGTAGAATTAATGGTCTAGAGTCAAAAAGGGATTCTGGCCGAACACTATTGATGAACCAATCAAATAAATCCATTTCAAAAATTCCTATACGATTTATGATTTCTAATCGGGAAAGACTAAACACAAGTAAAATAAACAATCACACTACAATGGAACATTTAGTAATAAAAAAAAGAGGGCCCATTCCTTTTTTTCTTGCCTTTAAAAGTCAAAATAGATCAATTGCTATCTATTACAAACTTTTTCCTATTTGATCTAATCCGTACCCTTTCCCGATTGGCTCTCTGAAGGAGTTGGTAGATAGTATATTATACTTTTGACGAGGGGTTTCAAAAAAAAAAAAAATCATTTTTTTTCTATAATATAAAAAAGTAAATTATCAATCTCAATCTAATAAAATAATCAATCTCAATCTAATAGTGATTAAATGCCTGAACACTCAGAGATTCTCGCGAGTCTATATATGTATATTACAGTATAGAAAGAACTTCCCCCAACTAGTAGTTGAATTATCTGCCGGCTATCCAATCAAGACCGAATTAGTAGACATTACATTAGTAGTAGAAAGGAATCGGGAAGTCTTGCTTCAACCATTCTAATCTTTTTTTTCTTTTCATTTTGGATTCAAAGATTTCCAATCTTTTACAAAATCCCCAGAACGGATGTTTAGAATCAACCAAGTATTAACAGTCCCCTTATTCTGTTTTGCTGGGTAAAATTTGGTTGAATTATATCAGCAGAACAGAATAAGAGATTTCGATTCGTTTGTTGATGAGGCGGCACCCAGATTTGAACTGGGGAAAAAGGATTTGCAGTCCCCCGCCTTACCACTCGGCCATGCCGCCAAAACGATATACAATAGGAGAAAAATGTCCCTTTTTGGGTTGGATTACTAAATTTTAGTTTATTGTACTTGCATCCCTTTTTTAATCCTTTTTATAAAATTAGAAAAATTATAAAAGAAATCCCCTTTCCCCTTTTGATTGTATTTGATCTACCCCTTCGATTGATTGTATAGTATCTCAAAACACACAATGCCAAAAAGCTTCTCCTCGCTTTTATATTGAAAAAATGTATATTTTCACTCAAAAAAACCAAAATTGATCACAAATGGGAACCATTAACTATTCGTTGACTGATAATTCGTGAATGCTTCTTGGATTTGAATATAAAATTTTGTTTGCTTAATGACATAAGAAAATACAAATCGATGCATACTTAATTGATTCTTTTGAATCAAAAATCCTTCTCAATTTCCATTATAACAAAAATGATAAGTATATGTAAACCCCAGAACAGAAATTATTACACAGATATTAAATTGGCTGTTTAGAATATGTTGCCTATAAATAAAAAAAAAAAAGGGGGAATTCTTTGGAACAAAAAAGGCCCGGCTGGATATTGGCCGGGCCAGGCCAAAAGGCCACTTCGAACAAAATAAAAGAAAGAAGGTCTTCTTTATTTATCTTTCTATTTGGATCTTTCGAGCATCTAAATGGAATTGCTAATTATATAATAACGATAAAGAATGTGAAAGAAATACTTTCTTTAATCCTTACTTGATGTGTAATGTAACATAGTAATTATCTTTTTCAATTGGGAGAGATGGCTGAGTGGACGAAAGCGGCGGATTGCTAATCCGTTGTACGATTTATTCGTACCGAGGGTTCGAATCCCTCTCTTTCCGTTGATGACTTTATATTTTTTTCTTTCCAATTTAGCAAACCCCTGTTTCTTTTTTTTTCCTAGTTAAACGTATGGAATAGCTAAAATAAAATATTGCTAAAATATTAAGAAAATTGTAAAATCAAGCAAGAAAAACGAAATTTTTATTTTATTCTTCACGTCCAGGATTACGTCCTGGATCATTGGATAGGAATCCAAAGATGAATAGAGAAACAAAGAATATTACTACTGTATAAACGAAAAGTTTGAGAGTAAGCATTACACAACCTCCAAGATCATTTTTTGAAAAAAAAAACGAGAAAAGATAATAGATCCTCCATTTTTATATAACATATCCTATTTTGACACCAAGAAATGAATTATATTTGACACCAAGAAATGAATTATAGAAAAGAATGTTCAGAAATTCAAATGAAGTTGAAATAGTTAATAAGAGTCTTTGATTACCACAAATCACTTTCATACCCACAATTAGATATTGTAAGCGACCTTAAGCTAATCTAATAAGGTATTTCGCAGGAAAAAGGATTCAAATGGGGGAATGGGGGGGCGAGCCGTATTTCTCGCGGCTATCCGATAATTTCAATGTTTGAATTGAAGGTTCATACTAGCAGACTTATTTGATCTTATCAATTGTTATCATTTTTTTCGAATCAATCATGAATTTTATAGGCTACTATTAAAGATCTTATCGAAAACTTACAGCAGCTTGCCAAACAAAGGCTAAAAGGAAAAAGAACAGGGGTATGACTGGCATAACATCTACGATTGGATTCAAAAAAGCATAGGCTTCGGGCAATTTGGCGAAGAAAAGACTAAGACTACTCGGATAAAGGGCAGAATTAAGACAGATCAAACTAAAGATATTAAGCATAACAGACATTTTTTTTCGTCGAGATAATTGCATTTTGATTGAGTTATTGATATAAGGAAAAATGAAGAAAGTAAGGTAGACAAAAAAATCCTTCTTTTTCCGCTCAATCAAAAATCCTCCAATTCTCAAAGGAGAATAGAAGAAATCATACTTTCATACAATATCTTAATTGAATTATATGTAATGATCAATAAATTCAGTTGAATTATAGATATACACATGTCAAAATCTTATCAACGAATCTATCATAAATTCTATAAATCTACAATCAATTTTATAAAAATAAATTCTATAAAGAAGAAAGATTTTCTATAGATAGTTGGACTGGAATTGACGAACACTTAATACCAATATTATTCTTTATTAGTATTAGTGTCCAATACAAATAGAAATGGGGCGTAGCCAAGCGGTAAGGCAACGGGTTTTGGTCCCGCTATTCGGAGGTTCGAATCCTTCCGTCCCAGAGCATATCCCTTGTATCCGAATACTTCTTTTTTGTTCAATAAGGTTCTGTTTCAAGGTCTAATATTGGATAGAAAATGATTCCTATTTTTTTTTTTTAATGATTCTTTTCGGAAGCATATCTGAATTTTTCACAAACTGAACTAAATCGAGTTCAAATGACATGCAAAAGTAACTAAACCCTTTTGTAATCCAGATAAAGATAAGATGGGACATAGATCTGTAGAAAGATTACTTAACCTCAGGTTAAACAAAATATGAAAATACATATAAAAGAGGAAGTGCTTAGCCTATAGGTATGTATTGTTATCCTATTTCAGTGACAAAAAGTGTTTCTCTTTTTGTGAAAAAAAATTGGCATCCCTAAAATATTAAATTTGAAATATTTAACAATGATCTTTCTTTTTATTGTTCGATCTATTTAGATTATTTGCTTTACATCATTGACAATTCCATTGGAATCCATTCGAAAATAAACAGAAAATTATCTTTATTATGATAATTGATAATAAATGGGGTCTTTACTGTAAAACTTGACTCAAATAATGATGTACAAGTAATAAACTTTTTCAAGTATCAAGATTTGTAATGATTCCCTCTGGATTGAATCTTTGTAAAGTTTTGGGAAGTTGGAATGGGTCAGTCTGTCTTATTGAGTCACTTGAAGAGTCAAATAGAATTTCTTTTTTCGTGTGATTTCTGTTAGTTATGTTATTTCTATATTTAGATTTCTTAATATTTCTGTTAGATATTTTTTTGAGATAGATATTTATAAAAAAATGTTCCATTCATACAAAAAAGCTCGGGTCTTGCTAATATTTCTTCAGAAAAATTTTTATTATCTATGTAGATGTAGATAATAAAAATATAAATCACTATGTTTCTGTACCGATCGAACCAATGACTATTCATGATTCCATAATGGAATCAATTCCATACTGGTTCCAAATTAGAGGAATGTTATGGTAAAACTTCGTTTAAAACGATGTGGTAGAAAGCAACGTGCGACTTGAAGGACACGATCCGGTGTGGATTCTTACATCCACCATTTTATATAGGAATGAAGGTGCTCTTGGCTCGACGTCGTTTTTCTGTTCTACTAGAACCCTTCTTTTTTTATTGGGTTGTAATGTAAAATGTAAATAGTTCGTGATGGAGCTCGAGTAGAAAGTATTGATTAATTTCTCAGGGGCAACGATCTAGGGTTAATACCAATCAATAAATTGGAACAACTTCGTAAGTATATCTTCGATATAGAAATTGAAAGGGTCCGATTCGAGCAAATTTTCAATTCAAAAAAATTTGTTGGAACGGCTAAAACTTTTTCGATCCGCAGTGTATCGCGCACGAATCAACCATCGGTATGATTCTTTGATAGAAAGAAATCACAAAAGGGGTATGTTGCTACCATTTTGAAAGGATTAAGAAGCACCGAAGTAATGTCTAAACCCAATGATTTAAAACCAAGATGAAGGATCCTAGAACAAGGAAACACCACTTCAATAGTCTCACGGATCCAAATAAAGAATCCAAATCGATTTTAAACGAGACGAAAAAAGGAGGGGTTAAAGACCACTCAAAAAAATCTGAATTGATTTAAGATATTTGAGAATTTTTGAACTTGAGTTATGAGTACAAATGATTTTTTTTCAGGAAGGAAGCTAAATAAAAATGACTATGAGTTAAATTATAGACTAATTTATTTTACGGATTCCTTTCCTATTTATTCTAATTTTATCCAGAAACAAAACTTCAAATCATTTTTCTCGAGCCGTACGAGGATAAAACTTCCTATACGGTTCTAGGGGGGGGGGAGTTCTTTTTCATCTACCTCTATCCCGATGAGCCGTCTATCGAATCGTTGCAATTGATGTTCGATCCCGAAGAGAAGGAAGAGATCTTCGGAAAGTGGGTTTTTATGATCCTATCAAGAATCAAACTTATTTAAACGTTCCTGCTATTCTCTATTTCCTTGAAAAAGGCGCTCAGCCTACAGGAACTGTTCAGGATATTTTAAAAAAGGCAGAGGTTTTTAAGGAACT